AAAATATCTCTATTCTTCCGACCGGAGTTTTATGGAAGCCCCTTATCGGATTTGAACCGATGACTTACGCCTTACCATGGCGTTACTCTACCGCTGAGTTAAAAGGGCTTATTTGATTGAATTCTTGAATGGGTTACTATGTGGATACAATATCTATATCCATATACAATCTCTATGTATATAGATATATATATATACAGTATATATACATATATATACAGTATATATACAGTATATATACATATATATACATAAGTACATATGGTAGACTCATACTTGCTAGTGGCTTTTTATTCAATAAAAAAATGGATTTACCCAGCAAGTCTAATAATGAATTGTTTCAAGACCGAACCTAATTCCTTTTCTTTCATTGAATGAATAGATTTCCATCACAATAAAGTTCACTTACACGTACACCTACCAATTCGGCATAAATTTCAAGGTATTTCATCAAGTCCTGTGATCAAGAAATTCTCTAAAATGCTTTGCATTTTTTTAGGGGACAAGACAGGTAGAATTTTTTCATCACGCTTACTGTTTGTTAATTTCCTTCTTTTTCTTTTATTGTGAGATATTCTTATCTCATCTTAACAAAAAATGAATCAATGAATGGAAGAATGAAATCGAAAGAAGTGGAACTTAACCCCCCTTTTTTGTTTTGGGCCAGAGACTCCCCGAAAACCCTATACTTTGTTACTTTAGTATTAGAGTATGAAAGTATTAGTATTATTTACACTTTTTTATATTAGACGAAATAGATATAGATTTCAATACTAGATTTAGATTTTTTTTTATATATCTAGTATATATCTATATTTTTCTATATCTAGATTTCTATTTTATATATAGATATAGAGATATATAGATATAGAGATAGAGTAGAGAATGCCCATTCTAATGAGATTCATGAATATGAATGACGAATCAACAAGTTATCCGCAATTAGGAAAAGCGGAAAGATTCCTCGGATCTAATCATACATTGACAATTTAAAAAAACTATTGATACTATGATCATAGTATCATGACGGTTGGACAAATGGGCCCCCACCGTCTAGCGTTCAGGACCTCTCTGATTATAGTATCATGACGGTTAGACAAATGGGCCCCCATCGTCTAGCGGTTCAGGACATCTCTCTTTCAAGGAGGCGGCGGGGATTCGACTTCCCCTGGGGGTGGGAGTAGGGGACTAGGAAAGCAAGTTGATCACGAATTCCCAATAGTCTTACAAGCAATCCTCCTGGGTCGATGCCCGAGCGGTTAATGGGGACGGACTGTAAATTCGTTGGCAATATGCCTACGCTGGTTCAAATCCAGCTCGGCCCAAAAATTCCCCAATCTGCCACGTATAATCCCCGCGCCCCTTAAAAATACTCGATACGGAGATAAAGAATCCAAATTTCTGCTAGATCCCTTATTTCTCTGGGATTGTAGTTCAATTGGTCAGAGCACCGCCCTGTCAAGGCGGAAGCTGCGGGTTCGAGCCCCGTCAGTCCCGACGGATCCACAAAATACATCAATCAATTCGAAAGGGGGCCAGGGGCAGAATTGCATTCCCCCCCAAAAGAAAGATCCCTTTTTCTTTTCTTTGTGGTAGGAGATGGGCGGATTAATATAATTTTCGGTAGCATTATAGTAAGCATTCCAAGAAATGCCGGATCCTTTTTTTCGATTGTTCCCGATCCGTGGAATAGAATACTATATTCTTTTTTTTTTTTTAGAGGGGCACACATACACAAATGGAATTCACAATCAAAAATGAATTTAACAAGATTCCCCTAAGAGAAAGAGAATTAGAAGACTTTTCTAGATTAAACAATTTCTCTTTATGGCCCTGGTTTTATATAACCTCAATTACTAATTAAAAAATGGATTGCATTCAAAATTGCACACTGAGCCTTTGATATATACCCAGTGCTAATAATCTACGGAAGGGGGTAAAAGACAGAGATTCTCTTAGCAATATTAGTTTCTTTCTTGTTTTGATTTGTAACTATGTGACTAATGGAAGTGGAAGGGCAATCTGATGATACTTCATGAGATCTTTGTACATTTTGTACATAGAGTAGATTATAGAAAAAAAGAACGGAAACAGACGATAAATAAAGGAATAAAGGAATTGGGGATTGGGTCCGGAATACAAGCTGGGTTCGGTATGGATAAAAAAACTTCCTATGTTATACTATTCCATTTTCGACGAGAAATAGCTCAGATATTGTTATTCATGATATTCATCCGATTCAAAACCAGCGAGATTAAGAGGGAATTTTTTCATTGAATTTACAAGTGAAAGCTTTATCATCTCTATGGGACTAAATCCCGAGTTATTGCGAAGTAAAAAAAAGAAAAGATTAGATTATGGAAGTAAATATTCTTGCATTTGTTGCTACTGCACTATTCATTCTAGTTCCTACCGCCTTTCTACTTATCATTTACGTAAAAACAATCAGTCAAAATGATTAATTAATTAATCATTAATTTGAAATTTGAATTAAACTTTACTTCTGAGTTCTTATCAAAAATTGACGAAATAAAATGAAAAGGATTCCAATTTTTGCGTCTTAACTGAAACTTAAATGAAATAAGCGGACTAGAATCCGCAGTATTCTAATAGCTAGATCGTATGGTAGAAAGAAATAGATGAATCTTTCGACCATATGATCTATTGGTATTATTGTAGTGTATAATACTCTAGAATAAAGGTAGAGGCTAAATCTATATTAATATACTTAATATACAAATATACAATATTATATATGTATATATTATATATGTATGTGGATATCAATTCCATATATGGAATTGACATAGCACCCAATTCCATTTATTTGCTACACCTATTTGTTTCGATCAATCTGAAATAAAAATTTTACTCTTATTCTTATGTCTTAGGGTTCTAATTACTAGTTACTAGATTTTTTCTGGTGTTCAATAAAAATATCTGTATCTGTCAAAAGAAATAAATCAATAAAGGAAAAACGATAGGTATTTCTATTAATAAATAATAAAAAAAAAAATTATTAGTAAACATTCCGAAGAAGTAATTGATTGAACCATCAACAGGAGTTTCATGGGCACTTCTCGGAGTTCGAAAAGGAAGAGTAAACCTTCAGTTAACGCCTAGAACCATGATATGAAATGTGAGTCGATAAAGCCTAAATAAAATTTCTAAAATTAGAAAGCAGTCGGTAAATGTGCGATATGCCACTCGCCTGAGGGAAGATCCTCCTCTCTATATTATCTCGTTAGACAACGGCTATGTTTATGCACTTTCTCATAGAAAGTGCGTATACACTTAACAAAACTACTTCTTCTTTGAATTCTTTGAACAGTAAACAGGGAAACAAATAAAATAATAATAAAAAGGTCGGGTCTTCCTTAGTATCCATCTAGAAGCCTGGTAAGAGCTCCTCGATTGAAATAAAAAATTTAGGAAAAATTGGATTTGGATTGGACTCAATTTCCTATCATTTAGATCCCTTTACGAAATACAAACTTTACGAAATACAAAGATAGGAGAAATATCTCTTTAATTGAAGAGTATGATTCATATAATACATTACTTCATCCGAATCCAATGGAATTCAAAATGAAGATCTTTTTTTTTTCGTTTGAAATAGTTAAAAACCCGTTGCAGACCGATCTATAAAACAGTTGATACAGTTTGATTCCCCAACTCAATTAGTAATACCCCTAGAGTCCACTTCTTCCCCACACTACGAGCGAAAGGGAAAATGTAAAGACTACCATTAAAGCAGCCCAAGCGAGACTTACTATATCCATGTGAATTCTGTCCCCTTATTTCTATAACTATGAAGGAGTTATTCCATCATTCCTCACTAATAATAATAATAGTATAGTGGAATCGGGGGCGCAGAGTCAAAAGGGGATTCTGATCGAACACTATTGATAAACCAATTCAAAAAATCCACTTATTTTTTATATTATAAATATAAATTCGTATATGATGATTTGCAATCAGGAAAAATGAAGCATAAGCAAAATACATAGTAACATCTCGGGGAAATGCTCCTAATGGAACGCATAGGAATAATAAGTTTTGTTGATCCTCATAAGTCAAACTAAATAAGTAAAAAAAGCGGATAATCCTTATCTAAAATCCCATTTGATAGAATTCGTACCCTTTCCGTTTTTCTCTGTGAAAGAATAGGGAGACTGTAGAAGTATATTGGGGTTGCCGAAAAGAAATAGTTTCTCTTTTTCTTTTGCCCTTTACTAGAATTGAAATTCAAAGTGAATTATCCATCCAATCGAATATTGATTGGATACCTGAGGACTGAGAAGTTTTTGGGAGTCCGTCGTATATGCCGTATATGTATATAAAGTATCTTCTGTCCCCCCCACCACTATTGGAATTAAATTTTATTTCCTATCCAGGCTCTCCAATCCAATTGGAGGTCCAGCCATTCGGCACTAGATTAGTAGTACAGCGATTAGTGATTAGTGGAATCCCGAAGTCTTGATAACCCGTCTACCATTAGACATTAGAATATTTCTAGAATATTTCCTTAAATCCTAGATACGAGGATTTACAGAAAAACCCCACCCGAGCCGGATGCTTCGAATCAAACAAATATCAACGGTCCGCTTCTGCTCGGAAATACTTCGGCGGGTTATATCAGCAGACCAGAAGAAGATATTTCGAGTCTTTTGTTTTGTTGATCAGGCGACACCCGGATTTGAACTGGGGAAAAAGGATTTGCAGTCCCCCGCCTTACCACTCGGCCATGCCGCCAAAATGATAGAAAATCTATGACACAGTACGGAACTTTCTTTTATTGGATTTTCACCTTGAGTTCCCTTTTTCTTAACTTCTAACCCTTTTCTTTCCTAATTATAAAAAAAATCCTCCCCGCCTTTTGATTGTATTGGATTCACCCATCTCAAAATAGCCAACTTCTCGCACTTTCTATTGAAAATTCAACTGTGAATTTTCAGTCGCAAAAGTATAAATTTATGATAAATTTGAACCCTTAACTA